GTATCAATTATCATTTTTAACGATCAACTTCTCCCATAATGATATCTATGCTACCCAATATCGTCATAATATCAGCCAATTTCATTCTTTTAACTAACTGAGGAAGAATTTGCAAATTGATAAAACCCGGCGGGCGGATTTTCCATCTCCAAGGAAAAACACTCAGATCTCCTATCAGAAAAATACCCAATTCCCCCTTTGGGGCTTCAACTCTCACATAAAGTTCTTGTTTCGCCAATTCAAAGGTCGGAGAAGGTTTTTTACTAATAAATCGATATTCAAAATCATTCCATTCGGAATCTTTTACTCTATCAAAACGTCGTATTTCTAAATTCTCGTAGGGCCCTCCGGGAATTCCTTCCAGAGCCTGTTGTATAATTTTTATGGATTCTGTCATTTCGCCGATTCGTACTAAATAACGAGCTAACGAATCCCCCTCTTTTTGCCATTGAACTTCCCAATCAAATTCATCGTAACACTCATAATGATCAACTTTTCGAAGATCCCATCGGATTCCGGAAGCCCGTAGCGTTGGTCCCGATAAACCCCAATTTAGTGCTTCTTCTCCGCGAATAATGCCCACGCCTTCAACTCGTTCTAAAAAAATAGGATTCCGTGTAATAAGCTTTTTATATTCAGCAACCCCCGTTAAAAAGTAATCACAAAAATCCAAACATTTATCTATCCAGCCATAAGGTAGATCCGCGGCTACTCCTCCGATACGAAAATAATTATGCATCATTCGCATACCAGTAGCAGCTTCAAATAGGTCATATATCAATTCCCTTTCTCGAAAAATATAGAAGAAGGGGGTCTGTGCACCAATATCTGCCATAAAAGGGCCAAGCCATAGCAAATGGGAAGCTATACGACTCAACTCCAGCATAATGACTCTGATATAACTAGCTCTTTTAGGTACTTGAATATTTCCTAATTGTTCGGGCCCATTTACAGTTATTGCTTCTGTGAACATAGTAGCTAAATAATCCCAACGTGTTACATAGGGCAAATATTGTATAATTGTTCGATTTTCCGCAATTTTCTCCATCCCCCTGTGTAAATAACCTAATATAGGTTCACAGTCAATAACATCTTCACCATCTAGAGTAACGATGAGTCGAAGAACACCATGCATTGATGGGTGGTGAGGCCCCATATTGACTATCATAAGGTCTTTTCTTGTAGCTGGTAGAGTCATAAGTTTTTTACCCATCCATTCTTCCATGAATTGCTGAAAGTGAAAAGAAGTTTATCCAAATACCAAATAAAAAATAAAATAAAGGAAGAGTACTTAAAACGATTCTTCCAATTAACGAGTTTTTGTCTCTCGAATACTCAACTGACCAATTAATTCTTTATAACGTACTCTATTTTTTTTTGCCAAATAAGCCAACAGCCGTTGCCGTTTTCCTAAAATTTTTCGCAAACCTCTTTGAGATAAATAGTCTTTTTTGTGCACTTCCAAATGTGAAGTAAGTCTCCGTATCTTATTGGTAAAACTGAATACTTGAAATTCAACCGACCCCCTTCTTTCTTTTTCAGAAATAACCGAAATGAATGCATTTTTTACCATAAAAGATTTTCCCTCTTCCACTTTTACAGATATGGATTTTACCGATGAGTAATAATAATGCTAGTAATTTTAATGTGTTATATACAATAATCTGAATTTCTTTATAATCTGAATTTCTTTATGAACTCCTAATTTTATCAACTCATATTAATCCCTACAGGTTTGAATTTTTTTTATTCTGAAAAGGAAAGAAGGGGTTCTTTTTTACATGGCATAATTAAGACCTAAAATGAAGAAGATTCTGTTAATTGATTTGTAGGTCTAATTGATACCTCGGCGGTTTAGTCTTCGTATCATATATTAGAATGGCATGGAAGACGGGGCGTGTGAATCTCTTTACTTTCATATACCCCTAGGGTATAGCCTAGATAGGAAAAATGGACTATCAACGACCTTTCGACCGTGGATACAGATGTATCCTTAACATACTGAAACGACTCCCGTTATTTGTATCAAACCAATAGCGATTCATACAAGCTAAATCTTCTAATCGATAATTAGGCCAAAGAAATAATTTGAATTTAATTAATTCATTCTTATCTTTATCAAGATGGTTCCCTTTATCCAAAGATTGACTGCAGTTGTTCTCAGTACAAAATATTGGATTTTTATTCCTATTCTTTGAACTGAAAGAAATTAGAATTCTCAACTCTCTACGACGTCTATGCGATAAAATGGTTTCGGGAACAAGCAAATCAAAATCATTCTTATCAACATAGGGTTGTTCTCTATATCCTTGATTTGTTTGGTGCTTACTCTTATGAACCAACGAAATCCCTAAGGTTTGATACATAATAAATTGTCCACCATTTTTTACAGACAGACGCGTGGGTTCGATAGTCAAGACCCCCCTTTTGATCAATTCTGCAAGACTTAAATTCTTCTGAATAAGCATTATATCCAAACTTATTTCTCTTCTTTGAATCGAGGATATAGTAATTTTTCGTGGATTTTTCAGCCTAAGCAGGAGACAGTATATATTTATATTATTGATCATTCTTTGATTCAAAGCATCGCCCCATCTCAATTGAAAAAGTAAATAACGTTTTAGGAATAAATCTAGTTCTGCTCCTGTATTACTTTTGTATTTTTTAACCCCCTTTCTTGCATAAGGATCTTCCATATCTTTTTCGTGGTTTGTTGAAGGAACCGATCCTGGATTCCCTTGTTTTTGTACATTTGATCTAAGATCTCTTTTGCTTTCGACAGATTCTTTTTCTTTTTGATTTCGATTCTTTATGTTTTTATTTGAAACACATTCCCCTTTTTGTTTTTGGTTTCCTTCGATGTTTTTCTTTTCACTAAGAGCATTTTCATTTAGATTCCAATTAAAAAGAAGGGCTTTGCTTGGTATAACCCATGGTTTTATTTTATATAGATTATAAGGTAGGACAAATTCTGGGAAGAACCAAAGTCCCAGGGTTGAGATGGGGCGATTTAGTATTTCTTCATTCATTCCCATCCAATCCAAAAAACCTTTTGGAGGCTTTGGTAAATTGATTTGGAGCTTTTGCGGAAGCGTAAGATAAACAAGGCCTTTTTTATCAATTTTTTTAGCAATTTTTTCAATTATTTGATAATTTTTAGTATCAATCTTAGTATTTTGATTACTCTTGGTATCGATTTTGATGCAGGACTCAATAGTGACTTTTTGTCTAAGATCAAAATTGAGAATTTTCCAATCAAAATATTTTCTATCGGGATTTTTTTCCATATATCGAATATCGGCATAATTATTAATAGGGATACTCCTCCATATATCAAAAAAATTCCGTTTATGTGTGTTGGAATTATAAGAAATATCTTCGTTCTTATTTAATTGTACTTGAAAGCTTGATTTATAAATAGACGAGTCCCTCTTATTTTCATAATTCAAATTAATCGATTTATACGATAAAAGATCATATCTAGAGTTTTTTTGAAAATTATCTTTTTGATTCAATAAGTAATATACTTCAGAATCCTTAGAATCCCCCCCTTTTTTTGACTGAATTTTTTCATATGAATCCCACTTGGAATTTTGATTTTTATAACGTAGATTCACTCGATTTCTCCACTTTTGTGGTATTAATCCAGACCATTTAATACGAGATAAGTCGTATTGATAATGTCCCTTTAACCAGTTTTTCCATTCATTCATTTCAGAATTCGGAAGTTTCTTATGACTTAATTTAGAATGAAGTATTCCTTGTGTTTCAAAGGAATCCTTTATTTCATCCTTAATAAAAAAAGACATTCCGCGATATTGAAAAACGGATCTTAATTTATACAAGTTACTAACTTGGGTTTGTGATAATTTGTAAAATACATATGCTTGTGACAAATAGGATAAGTCACAAAAACTATGTAAATTTGTCCTATTTCTAATACTATTAATTGATCTTTTTAGAGTTGAAATAAAGTGAATTGTATTTTTATTTTTTCTATTAAGCCTTTCTTGATTTGCTTCATTAATGGGTTTATCCGTCATTTTTTTTATCGATTCAAGAAGAAGTTGTGTATTGAGTCTGAGAATATTAATAATAGATAAAAATATATCTATGTATATTCTTTCGAGAAAAATTTTTATAAAACAATCTAGTTGAGAGATTAATCGGACATTTCTTCTTTTTAATATTTGCCAAATATTTGGTGTCGATTCGAACCTTTTAGCATTATAACTTTTTTCGGTAGGACTAATATATACTCCTGATGGGGTTATTTTGTTTTTTTCTTTTGTAATTCTTTCTATTTGATTTCGAATTGTGCTTGTTCTACTAGTCAGATCCTTCTTTTTTGTCAGTGAAGAATTTGTCCAATTTTGAGATTGAAGTAGACTAAACGATTCATGAATTATTTGATTGCTGATTCTAGAATCTTTTTCGTTTTTAATTTCATTCGATTCAGATACTTTTCTTAAACTAAATAATAGAATTGGGTTGAATTTGGAAAGTCCTTTTATTATTCTTTTTATAAATAAAAAACTTTCGATAATGCATTTTTTTGTTTCTTTTGAAACAAATTTGCTTAAAACTCTTAGAGCTAATAAATATGCCCTTTTGGATTTTCCAATTTTTGTTTCTAGCTCCTTAAAAACGGGCTCAAAAAGGGAATATCGTTTTCTGGGAGAACCAAAAGGAAGTTCAGTTTCCGTTCCCCAAACTGTTAAAAAACAAAAATCATCTTTTTGTTTTTTCATTAGATTTCTATCAGAGGATCGTAGTTTAGATTTGTGCCAAGGTTTCAGGTAGAAAGGAAATAAGATTTTTATCTGAATACCATCTGTCAACCAATTTTTCGGAAATTCTGTTTCCGATAATTGGACACCATTATAGGTACATTTAACATGCATTTCTCGCTTCCATTCCTGTATATCCTCAAACCATTCAGGAAATTGCAATAATAACATACGTCCAATATTTTTGGCTATTATCAATGAAGGCAATAC